AATAATGTTGGGCAACAAAAAGGGGTGTCTCTTTTTTTTAGTTTTAAGAAATAAGTAAAATCTTCTCTACCAAATTATTCTATATTTCAATCTGAATTATAAATTATTCGTAAAAATACAAGCTATCTTTAACTCCACGTATAGCTAATCCTATATGTATTAAACTAAACAATAAATAAGGAGGATTTTAAATGCGAGATTTAAAAACATATCTCTCTGTGGCACCGGTATTAAGTACTCTATGGTTCGGTTCTTTAGCAGGTCTGTTGATAGAGATCAATCGTTTTTTCCCGGATGCGTTGACATTCCCTTTTTTTTAATTCTAGTTTTTTTTTAATTCTAGTTATTGACATGGGAAGGGGTGGATAAAATTAGAGATAAAATCCAATATCTGCAGCTCACCCCTTGTCAATATTTTTCATTCAAATCAATTTTAAATTGAAAAGAGAAATAATAAAATTGGATTAAAATTTTGGTAATTTTTGAATTGGGTTGAGACTCCAATTTCATTTTTAAATGAAATAATAATATAAATTAAAGAATAATAATAAAGTGAGAACAGAAATGAAAATGTGGCTATAGGGCAACAGTATCATATAATACATCAATATTCAATATTGTACTGCTGCATTAAAATAAAAAAAAAATCAATCTAGTTTGAAACCATTGTATTATTTCTTATTATTCTATTGATTGCAACAAAATCTTTCAAAATTAGATTTTAAGTTAGCAACTTCTATTTTTCGTTCCTTTCCTATTTTTTTTCTTCACTTCGAATAAAAAAAAAATAGGAAAGTTGCGTGAATCAAAGCCCAAAAGGAGGTTTATGGCTAAAGGGAAAGATGTCCGGGTAAGGGTGATTTTGGAATGTATCGAATGTGCTCGAAAAGATGTTGATAAAAAATCAACGGGTATTTCCAGATATATTACTCAAAAAAATCGACACAATACGCCGAATCGATTGGAATTGAGAAAATTCTGTTCCTATTGTTCCAAACATACAATTCATGGGGAGATCAAGAAATAAATCGAATCCAACATCTGTGCATTATATTTTTAAGGAATACTCAAAATGACATAACATATTCCTATAATAGAATATCATATTGGATATTCTTACTATTAGATTCTAATATATGATATCTTATGAAAATAAATTCAATTTAAATAAAAAAAAAATATGAAATATATTCATATAATATATATTCAATATAATATAATTAAGAATATATAATATATAAATAAAAATATATAAATAAAACGTATATTTTTATTATATTCTATTTTGAATTGAATTTATATCTACAAATATAAATATCTACAAATATAAACTAATAGAAATAAAAAACAAACCAAATCCGACTTATTAATCATTGATATTTATCATTAATCATTTTTTGATCAAAATCAATAGGATTTGCAGTATAAGGAATACAAAAAAAACCATGGATAAATCCAAGCGACTCTTTATGAAATCCAAACGATCTTTTCGTAGGCGGTTGCCCCCGATCCAGCCGGGGGATCGAATTGATTATAGAAATATTAGTTTAATTAATCGATTTATTAGTGAACAAGGAAAAATATTATCTAGACGGTTAAATAGATTGACTTTAAAACAACAACGATTAATTACTATTGCTATAAAACAAGCTCGTATTTTATCTTTGTTACCCTTTATTAATAATGAAAAAGAATTTAAAAGAAGGGAATCAACTACTAGAACTACAGGTTTTCGAACCAAAAAGAAATAGTCTGATTTTTCAATTCAATAAAAAAAAGAACTATTGTTTTGTTTATTGAATGTGTTCATTGATTTTGAACGACTTTTCATCAGATTGGATCATATTCATTTCTACTCTACCTTCCCGGAGTTTATTCTCCAAGAACTTCGTGTAAAATTCAAACATTCCGATGGATTCTTTACAATCTCGTTCCTTATATTCTTATTGAATCTTATTGAAAGATTTCATTGGAAATCCTATCAAGATAATTCCTATTGAATATAGATATTTGTGCAAGTATTTTACGATTCAGGAGCAACTGTTTGCTGTAAAGATTATGTATAAATTTACTATAACTATAGGATACTCCGTTTTCACGAATTGCTGCATTTATACGGGTAATCCACAAACTACGAAAATCTCTCTTTTTCCTATCTCTATCCTGATGAGCCGAAGCCAAAGCTCTTATTATCTGCTGAGAAATAGTTCGAGTAAGTCTTGAATGAGCTCCTCGAAAACTTGATACAAATAAACGCATCTTTTTTCGACGTCTATGAGCTATATATCCTCGTTTAATTCTGGTCATTGAATAAATGAAACTTTGATGAAAAACTAATTGATTTATTTTCTTTCAGTTATTTTTTTTTGTTTCCGCTTTACTAGTTTACTAGTCTATTAATAATCAAATGGGTTCTTCCAATGTATAAAATAAAAATCCCAATGGCTTTTGCTACTATAACCTTCCCGATCACGATTTTTTTTTTCATTTTGTATTCTTCTTTTTTTTGAGGTGAATTCCCTAGAATTCAAATAAAAAAAATCGTGGGTTACGTCGTTTCTATGGTTACTTTTCAAACGGTGAGGTTTTCTCTATACACCGGAGCCTTTTTATTAATTTCATAAATCAAATACTATTGTGAACTTGTACAGTTCACACCCTTTGGCTCTACCCATTTATTATTAAGTAATAGTGCTTTCACAACGAGATCTACCTATACAGTAACGGTATTTCAATATGAAGATTAGCTTGATAGCTGACCCTGTTAGTCCGTTTTTTTTTTTTAAGATTTTCCCCGCTTAATGTATAATCATTGACTACCAATGGGGAATTCTAGCTCATTTTCAATTGAAAACTGAGTTGATTGGGTTTGCACCAACAAAAACCATAAATTTTGTACATACACAATAAAAGGATATGATCAATCCTTCTATCGAATGAATAGAATAGAGAATAGGACTCGTCTATTTTATTCTATTCACTAGTACTAATCAACGAGACTGTACAAATTTTTATTTTATTCCAGCCCGCGATCTAAACGAATCGCACATACACCCTAGTACATGTTCCTCGACGCTGAGGACATCCCCGAAGCGCGGGGGATTTTGTAACATTTCTGATTGGCTGTCTTTTATTTCTAATAAGTTGTTTAATAGTTGGCATATTGAATCATATAGATATAATGGGCTGGTTTAGATTCATCCTAACCGGATTATTATGAATGACTTTATTTTCTAGATATAATGATAATGGAAAATATCAAACCCGTTGAGAATTGAAAATCAAGAAGATAAAAAAAAACTGTAAATCCCGCGTATTTTTGTGAAATTCTTGCTATTTTTAATTATCAACCGCTACAAGATCAATAATTCCATAAGCTCGGGCTTCGTCTGCTGACATAAAAACATCTCGTTCCATGTCTTCCGATACAACCCATAAAGGTTTACCTGTTCGTTGTACATAAACCCCTGTGACAATTTCGCGCATTCTGAGTAATTCTCCCGCTTCCAGGATATATTCTCCTGATCCTACATCATGATACGAACTAGCAGGTTGGTGAATCATTACCCTAGCGTGAGGGAATGCCAGACGTTTGGTAATTTCTCCTCCGACGAGGATAAAAGATCCCATTGAAGCCGCTACTCCCATACATATTGTTTGTACGTCTGGTTGAACGACTTGCATTATATCATAAATACCTACTCCAGATATTATATATCCGCCCGGAGAGTTGATAAATAAATACAAATCTTTGTCACTATCCTCTATACTTAGATAAACCATAAGACCCATAATATGATTCGAAATCTCGCTCCCAACCTTTTGACCTAAAAACAGTAATCTTTCTCGATAAAGTCGGTTGATTAGGATCCAATTTTATCCCTTATGAACCGTACATGCACCTTTTTGCGCATACGGTTCAACCTAATTTGCGAAAAAAAAGAATCAATGTATAGATTATAGTCTTCCTTGTTTTTCTTCTATTTTTTCAAGAAAGATTCAATTTAGTCCCTTTTGTTTTTCTTTAAGAATATAAAATAAAAAGAAAAGAACTAAATTTCTCCACTTTTCATTGATGTATTATTTTATCGAGATCCAATCGAAATCTCGATATCATTTTCTTGTTCTCAAATGGGTTTCTCTAATTTTTTAGGTTGATGATCTACTCCGAGTAAAGATCTGCCCGATGTCTATTTGCACATATAGGACAAATATCTCCAATATTACGTTTTTTAAATTTTAAAATATAAATCGAGATAGAAATAAAATAATCTTTTGAGTATTTAGATTTCGATTCAATAGATTATGAGATTATTATCTAAAAGATAATCTTAAGCGGTAATATATTACCAATTCCATAGGGGTTTTCTAAACGGAGCCTGGATACTTCATTTTCTTGGTCAAACCAAGTCAACCATAAATTCTTCTAATTTCAAATATGAATCTGGATATCTCCAAAAAAATAAATTGAATTGCATTTCGCGCTCCAAAATTTTTGTATTCAATTCATCTTTCTTGGGCGAAACGGAGGATATCTTGATCGGGGAAGAGAACGGGGATAAATTCCATATAACCCATTAGATATGACAAGCCGCACTATAAGTCAACCCAAGATGCATCCTCTTCTCCAGGAAGTCGATACGGTACTTTTGGAACACCAACAGGCATACGAATTTAATTTACACAGAATAAAATATTATATTTCACTTTGATGTGGAGGCGTAATAATGGATTTTATTAACGATTTCTGCCTTTATATTTATAATAATATAGATTTTATAATAATATAGATCTTGTAACGTAGATAAGTTCATAAAATAATAAAAAGACCAAATGAGAATGAATGAAGATTCATAAATAAACAATTTTTACAAATGGATCCTTTGAGTGATGAAAAAAATAGGGATTCATTCACTCATCTCAACACCCCATTGCATATTGATACTGATCGGGTATAAAATAGATCTGCTTCTATTTGTTCCTACGAACAAAATTATTTTAAAAATAGAACAAATATTCATCGTTTAATTCTAGAGAATCGACAAAAACAAAAAAAAAAGGGAAGGAAGTTCATAGCATAGTTTTTTTTTTAAGTGCAATAAAGTTACATAGTGTCTAATTTTCGTCGAGAAAGGGGTATTTTCATGGGTTTGCCTTGGTATCGTGTTCATACCGTTGTATTGAATGATCCCGGCCGTTTGCTTTCTGTCCATATCATGCATACAGGTCTTGTTGCTGGTTGGGCCGGTTCAATGGCTCTATATGAATTAGCAGTTTTTGATCCCTCTGACCCTGTTCTTGATCCAATGTGGAGGCAGGGTATGTTCGTTATACCTTTCATGACTCGTTTAGGAATAACAAATTCATGGGCTGGCTGGAATATAACAGGAGGGACTGTAACAAATCCAGGTCTTTGGAGTTATGAAGGTGTAGCTGCAGCACATATTGTGTTTTCTGGCTTGTGCTTTTTAGCAGCTATCTGGCATTGGGTGTATTGGGATTTAGAAATCTTTTGTGATGAACGTACAGGAAAACCTTCTTTGGACTTGCCCAAGATTTTTGGAATTCATTTATTTCTTTCAGGGGTGGCTTGCTTTGGTTTTGGGGCATTTCATGTAACAGGATTATTTGGTCCCGGAATATGGGTGTCCGATCCCTATGGACTAACCGGAAAGGTACAACCTGTAAATCCATCTTGGGGTGTCGAAGGTTTTGATCCTTTTGTTCCGGGAGGAATAGCCTCTCATCATATCGCAGCAGGGGCATTAGGCATATTGGCGGGCCTATTTCATCTGAGTGTCCGTCCGCCACAACGTCTATACAAAGGATTACGTATGGGTAACATTGAAACCGTACTTTCCAGTAGTATTGCTGCTGTCTTTTTTGCAGCTTTTGTAGTTGCTGGAACTATGTGGTATGGGTCAGCAACTACCCCGATTGAATTGTTTGGTCCTACTCGTTACCAATGGGATCAGGGATATTTCCAACAAGAAATATATCGAAGAGTTAGCGCTGGATTAGCCGAAAATCAAAGTTTATCAGAAGCTTGGTCTACAATTCCTGAAAAATTAGCCTTTTATGATTATATCGGAAACAATCCGGCAAAAGGGGGATTATTTAGAGCAGGCTCAATGGATAATGGAGATGGAATAGCTGTTGGTTGGTTAGGACACCCTATATTTAGAGATAAAGAAGGGCGTGAACTATTTGTACGTCGTATGCCTACTTTTTTTGAAACATTTCCAGTTGTTTTGGTAGACGGAGATGGAATTGTTAGAGCTGATGTTCCTTTTCGAAGGGCAGAATCTAAGTATAGTGTCGAACAAGTAGGTGTAACAGTTGAGTTCTATGGAGGTGAACTCAACGGAATCAGTTATAGTGATCCTGCTGCTGTGAAAAAATATGCTAGACGTGCTCAATTGGGTGAAATTTTTGAATTGGATCGTGCTACTTTGAAATCTGATGGCGTTTTTCGTAGCAGCCCAAGGGGTTGGTTTACTTTTGGACATACTTCATTTGCTCTACTTTTCTTTTTCGGACACATTTGGCATGGTGCTAGAACCTTGTTCAGAGATGTTTTTGCTGGTATTGACCCAGATTTGGATGCTCAAGTAGAATTTGGAGCATTCCAAAAACTTGGAGACCCAACTACAAAAAAACAGGTAGTTTGATACAACATTGTGTTTTTTTATAAAGTAATAAGGAAATCTTGATTTGAATTGCCGTATTTTCTTTGACTATTGCTCTTTAATCTGACAGAGGATTCCTAATTAAACAAAACAGATATGGAAGCTATAATTGTAAACCACAATAGAATTGTATGGAAGCATTGGTTTATACATTTCTCTTAGTTTCGACTTTAGGAATCATTTTTTTCGCTATCTTTTTTCGAGAAACGCCTATAGTTCCAACTAAAAAGGTGAAATGATTTTCTTATCTCAATTGAAATAAGAAGCCCCAAGATTGGGGGCTTCTTATTTCAACTAGTCCCCGTGCTCCTCGAATGGATCTCTTAGTTGTTGAGAGGGTTGCCCAAAAGCAGTATATAAGGCATACCCAGTAAAACTGACAAGTAAACCAGATATAGAGATGGCGACTAGGGTTGCTGTTTCCATTATTATATAATATATAATTTCAAGACCATAATGGATCTATGATTAAATCGTTTATTTACAACGGAATGGTATACAAAGTCAACAGATATTAGTGAATAAAAAAAAAGTATTTATGCCTACACAAATTTTTGAGAATAATTTTCCATCTGGTCCAAGACGAACTGTGGTAGGGGATTTTTTGAAACCATTGAATTCCGAATATGGTAAAGTAGCTCCTGGATGGGGAACCACTCCTTTCATGGGTGTTGCAATGGCTCTATTTGCGGTATTCTTATCTATTCTTTTGGAGATTTATAATTCTTCCATTTTACTAGATGGAGTTTCAATGAAATAGATTCATAAGATCCACAAAGTCCTCACTTTTTGAATAAAAAGTGAAGGATTT